GCTAGTGTAGCTTAATTTAAAGCATGGCACTGAAGATGCTAAGATGAAAATTATTTTTTTTCCGCAGGCATGTAAGGTTTGGTCCTGGCCTTAGTGTTAATTGTAACCAGAATTATACATGCAAGTTTCAGCTCTCCCGTGAGAATGCCCTAATTATTCTATTAAATAACTAGGAGCAGGTATCAGGCACACATGCACGTAGCCCAAGACATCTTGCTAAGCCACACCCCCAAGGGATCTCAGCAGTAATAAACATTGATTTCATAAGCGTAAGCTTGATTCAGTTAAAGTTAACAGAGTTGGTTAATCTCGTGCCAGCCACCGCGGTTATACGAGTAACTCACATTAACACACCCCGGCGTAAAGAGTGATTAAAGAATGACCTTTAACTACTAAAGTTTAGACCTCATAAAACTGTTATACGTATTCATGAGTGGAATAAACAACAACGAAAGTGACTTTACAAACTAAGGAACCTTGATGTCACGACAGTTGGGACCCAAACTAGGATTAGATACCCTACTATGCTCAACCACAAACTTAAACAACATCCTACTATATTGTTCGCCAGAGTACTACAAGCGCTAGCTTAAAACCCAAAGGACTTGGCGGTATCCCATACCCACCTAGAGGAGCCTGTTCTATAACCGATAATCCCCGTTCAACCTCACCACTTCTTGCCATTACCGTCTATATACCGCCGTCGTCAGCCCACCCTGTGAAGGACTAAAAGTAAGCAAAAAGAATAAAACTCCAAAACGTCAGGTCGAGGTGTAGCAAATGAAGTGGGAAGAAATGGGCTACATTTTCTTCTAAAAATATACGAATGGTAAACTGAAAACACACCTAAAGGTGGATTTAGCAGTAAGAGGAGATCAGAACGCTCCTCTGAAACCGGCTCTGGGATAAGCACACACCGCCCGTCACTCTCCTCAAAAACAACTTACCCCTTTCCATAAATACATTCCTTCAATAAGAGGAGGCAAGTCGTAACATGGTAAGTGTACTGGAAAGTGCACTTGGAATCAAAATGTGGCTAAATTAGCAAAGCACCTCCCTTACACCGAGGAGATATCCGCGCAATTCGGGTCATTTTGAACCTCAAAGCTAGCCTATATATTAACTCAACTAGACCTTATAAATCTAATCTACATTATAACTTTTAACTAAAACATTCTCAACCTTTCAGTATGGGCGACAGAACAATAACCTCAGCGCAATAGCTTATGTACCGCAAGGGAAAGCTGAAAAAGAAATGAAACAAATCATCAAAGTACTAAAAAGCAGAGATCATACCTCGTACCTTTTGCATCATGATTTAGCTAGAAAAACTAGGCAAAAAGACCTTAAGTCTATCCCCCCGAAACTAAACGAGCTACTTCGAAGCAGCACTATAGAGCTAACCCGTCTCTGTGGCAAAAGAGTGGGAAGACTTCCAAGTAGCGGTGAAAAGCCTACCGAGTTTAGTGATAGCTGGTTACCCAAGAAAAGAACTTTAGTTCTGCATTAATTTTTTCACCATCTAGACAAGACTTACTCGTCAAAGAAATTTATAAGAATTAATAGTTATTTAGAAGAGGTACAACCCTTCTAAACTAAGACACAACTTTTTAAGGTGGAAAATGATCATAATTATTAAGGTTACTATCCCAGTGGGCCTAAAAGCAGCCACCTGTTAAGTAAGCGTCGCAGCTCTAATCTAATAATTAAACCTTTAATTCAGATATCCATTCACAACCCCCTTCATCCTATTGGGTTATTTTATATATATATATAAAAGAACTTATGCTAAAATGAGTAATAAAGAGAACAAATCTCTCCCGACACAAGTGTATGTCAGAAAGAATTAAATCACTGATAATTAAACGACCCCAAACTGAGGTCATTATATCACTTAACCATCAACTAGAAAACCCTATTCCCCTACTCGTTATCCCTACACAGGAGTGTCACCAGGAAAGATTAAAAGAAAATAAAGGAACTCGGCAAACACAAACTCCGCCTGTTTACCAAAAACATCGCCTCTTGATAAACCATAAGAGGTCCCGCCTGCCCTGTGACAATGTTCAACGGCCGCGGTATTTTGACCGTGCAAAGGTAGCGTAATCACTTGTCTCTTAAATGAAGACCTGTATGAAAGGCATCACGAGAGTTTAACTGTCTCTATTTTCTAATCAATGAAATTGATCTATTCGTGCAGAAGCGAATATAATAACATTAGACGAGAAGACCCTATGGAGCTTCAAACACTTAAATTAATTATGTAACCACCCACTTCCCAGGAAATAAACAAAATATACAATACTTCTAATTTAACTGTTTTTGGTTGGGGTGACCAAGGGGAAAAACAAATCCCCCTCATCGATTGAGTACTAAGTACTTAAAAATTAGAATGACAATTCTAATTAATAAAACATTTATCGAAAAATGACCCAGGATTTCCTGATCAATGAACCAAGTTACCCTAGGGATAACAGCGCAATCCTTTCTCAGAGTCCCTATCGAAGAAAGGGTTTACGACCTCGATGTTGGATCAGGACATCCTAATGGTGCAACCGCTATTAAGGGTTCGTTTGTTCAACGATTAATAGTCCTACGTGATCTGAGTTCAGACCGGAGAAATCCAGGTCAGTTTCTATCTATGAATACACTTTTCCTAGTACGAAAGGACCGGAAAAGTAGGGCCAATGCCACTAGCACGCCCTATTTTCATCTATTGAATAAAACTAAAATAGATAAGAAAAGATCACCTAGTGCCCAAAAAAAGGGTTGTTGAGGTGGCAGAGCCTGGCAAATGCGAAAGACCTAAGTCCTTTAATCCAGAGGTTCAAATCCTCTCCTCAACTATGCTCCAACCCATTTTACTTTATTTAATCAATCCTCTCGCCTATATTGTCCCAATCCTTTTAGCCACAGCCTTCCTCACATTAATTGAACGAAAAATCCTCGGCTATATACAATTCCGCAAAGGCCCAAACATTGTTGGACCCTATGGTCTACTACAACCTATTGCAGATGGCCTAAAACTATTCATTAAAGAACCTGTCCGTCCATCAATATCTTCACCATTTTTATTCTTAATTACCCCCACAATAGCTCTAACACTAGCCTTACTCATATGAATACCCCTCCCCCTCCCCCACTCAATTATCAACCTTAACCTAGGCTTATTATTCATTTTAGCAATCTCAAGCCTCACCGTTTACACTATCTTAGGATCTGGGTGAGCGTCCAACTCAAAATATGCTCTAATAGGAGCATTACGTGCTGTAGCACAAACTATCTCATACGAAGTAAGCCTAGGCCTCATCCTCCTATCAATAATCGTATTTGCCGGGGGATTTACCCTCCACACATTTAATCTAGCCCAAGAAACTATCTGACTTCTAATCCCAGGTTGACCACTAGCCCTAATATGATATATTTCAACCTTAGCAGAAACTAACCGGGCTCCATTTGACTTAACAGAAGGAGAATCAGAATTAGTGTCAGGGTTTAACATTGAATACGCAGGGGGCCCATTCGCCTTGTTCTTCTTAGCCGAATATACCAACATCTTATTAATAAATACCCTATCAGTTATCTTATTTATAGGAACTTCCTATAACCCCCTTTTCCCACAAATCTCAACACTCAGCCTTATAATAAAAGCTACACTACTAACATTCATCTTCTTATGAATTCGAGCATCTTATCCCCGCTTCCGCTATGATCAACTTATACACTTAGTCTGAAAAAACTTCCTACCCCTCACCTTAGCAATTATCCTATGACATATAGCCCTACCTCTCGCTACATCAAGCCTACCCCCAATTACTTAAGGAAGCGTGCCTGAATTAAAGGACCACTTTGATAGAGTGGATAATGAGAGTTAAAACCTCTCCACTTCCTTCTAGAAAAATAGGATTCGAACCTATATCTAAGAGATCAAAACCCTCCGTGTTTCCTATTACACTATTCCCTAGTAAAGTCAGCTAATAAAGCTTTTGGGCCCATACCCCAACCATGTTGGTTAAAATCCTTCCTTTACTAATGAACCCTACTGTATTAACCATCCTAATTTCAAGTTTAGGCCTAGGAACCACCCTTACATTTATTGGATCACATTGACTCCTAGTATGAATAGGCCTTGAAATTAATACTTTAGCCATCATCCCCCTAATAATCCGCCAACACCATCCACGAGCAGTTGAAGCCACTACAAAATATTTCATTACTCAAGCAACTGCCTCCGCCCTATTACTATTCGCTGGTATCACAAACGCTTGAACTTCAGGTGAATGAAGTTTAACTGAAATAATTAACCCAGCTTCTGCCACACTAGCATTAACCGCACTCGCCCTAAAAATTGGCCTCGCACCACTACATTTTTGATTACCCGAAGTCCTCCAAGGCTTAGATCTCACCACAGGACTCATCCTATCAACCTGACAAAAACTAGCCCCATTCGCCATCTTACTTCAACTATATCCCTTACTTAACCCCAACTTATTATTATCTCTCGGAATCCTCTCAACAATCATTGGAGGATGAGGAGGACTCAACCAAACACAACTACGAAAAATCCTAGCCTACTCATCAATCGCAAATCTCGGATGAATAATTACAATCCTACATTATGCTCCTAACCTAACCCTACTTAACCTCATCCTATACATCATCATAACACTTACAACCTTCCTCTTACTTAAAATCTTTAACTCAACCAAAATTAATTCAATCGCCTCATCATCAACCAAATCCCCCCTCCTATCTATCATCACTCTATTAACCCTCCTTTCCCTAGGAGGACTACCCCCACTCTCCGGATTTATACCCAAATGACTAATCCTTCAAGAACTAACAAAACAAAGTTTATTTATTCCAGCCACTATCATAGCCCTCATAGCCCTTCTTAGTCTATTCTTTTACTTACGTTTATGTTATGCTACAACATTAACTATAAACCCCAACCCAACCAACATATTATCATCTTGACGAACAAAACCCAACCACCCAACCCTTATCCTACTAACCTCAGCAACCTTATCCATCCTCCTTCTCCCCTTAACACCTACAATCTTTACACTCATCCCATAGAAATTTAGGTTAACAATAGACCAAAAGCCTTCAAAGCTTTAAGTAGAAGTGAAAATCCTCTAATTTCTGCTAAGACTTGCAAGACTCTATCTCACATCTCCTGAATGCAACTCAGATGCTTTAATTAAGCTAAAACCTTCTAGACAGACAGGCCTCGATCCTGCAAAATCTTAGTTAACAGCTAAGCGTTTAATCCAACGAACTTCTATCTAGACTTTCTCCCGCCGCCACAGACAAAGGCGGGAGAAAGCCCCGGGAGGAAACTAACCTCCGTCTTTGGATTTGCAATCCAACGTAAACAGCTACTTCAAGGCTTTGATAAGAAGAGGATTTTGACCTCTGTAAACGGAGCTACAATCCGCCGCTTATTCTCAGCCATCTTACCTGTGGCAATTAATCGTTGACTATTTTCTACCAACCACAAAGATATTGGCACCCTTTACCTGATTTTTGGTGCATGAGCAGGTATAGTTGGAACAGCCCTAAGTCTCCTAATTCGAGCTGAACTTGGGCAACCTGGATCACTTTTAGGGGATGATCAGATTTATAATGTAATTGTAACCGCCCACGCTTTTGTAATAATCTTTTTTATAGTTATACCAATTATAATTGGTGGTTTCGGAAATTGATTAGTTCCTTTAATAATTGGTGCACCAGATATAGCCTTCCCACGAATAAATAACATAAGTTTCTGACTTCTTCCACCATCATTTCTTCTTCTCCTCGCCTCTGCTGGAGTAGAAGCTGGAGCAGGTACTGGTTGAACAGTCTATCCCCCATTAGCTAGTAACCTAGCACATGCTGGACCATCTGTTGACTTAGCTATTTTCTCTCTTCACTTAGCCGGTATTTCATCAATTTTAGCTTCAATTAATTTTATTACAACAATTATTAACATAAAACCACCAGCCATTTCACAATATCAAACACCATTATTTGTTTGATCTATTCTTGTAACCACTATTCTTCTTCTCCTCTCACTTCCAGTTCTTGCAGCAGGGATTACAATACTACTTACAGATCGTAACCTCAACACTACATTCTTTGACCCTGCAGGTGGAGGAGATCCAATTCTTTATCAACATTTATTTTGATTTTTTGGCCATCCCGAAGTTTACATCTTAATTCTACCTGGTTTCGGAATAATCTCACATGTAGTAGCCTATTATTCAGGTAAAAAAGAGCCATTCGGATATATGGGTATAGTTTGAGCAATAATAGCAATTGGCCTACTTGGTTTTATTGTATGAGCCCATCATATATTTACAGTAGGAATAGACGTAGATACTCGAGCTTATTTCACTTCTGCAACAATAATTATTGCTATTCCTACAGGTGTTAAAGTCTTTAGCTGATTAGCAACCCTTCATGGAGGATCTATTAAATGAGACACTCCCCTACTCTGAGCTTTAGGATTTATTTTCCTTTTTACAGTAGGTGGTTTAACAGGAATTGTCTTAGCTAATTCCTCATTAGATATTGTTCTTCATGATACTTATTATGTAGTAGCTCACTTCCACTATGTTCTTTCAATAGGGGCAGTATTTGCCATTATGGCAGGCCTTATTCACTGATTCCCCCTAATCTCTGGTTTCACTCTTCATCAAACCTGAACAAAAATCCAATTTACAGTTATATTTATTGGAGTAAATTTAACCTTCTTCCCTCAACATTTCCTAGGTCTCGCAGGCATACCACGACGATATTCAGATTATCCAGATGCATATACTCTATGAAACGCAATTTCATCAATTGGCTCCCTAATTTCTCTTGTTGCTGTAATTATACTACTATTTATTATTTGAGAAGCATTTGCCTCAAAACGAGAAGTATTATCCGTTGAACTTCCACATACAAATGTAGAATGACTACATGGTTGCCCTCCTCCTTACCATACCTATGAAGAACCAGCATTCGTTCAAGTCCAACGACCTTCTTTTTAACAAGAAAGGAAGGAATTGAACCCCCATATGCTGGTTTCAAGCCAGCCACATCACCACTCTGTCACTTTCTTTATAAGATACTAGTAAAATGTATTACACTGCCTTGTCGGGACAGAATTGTGAGTTAAACCCTTACGTATCTTATTTTACAATGGCACACCCCTCACAATTAGGATTCCAAGATGCAGCCTCCCCAGTTATGGAAGAACTTATCCACTTTCACGACCACACATTAATAATCGTATTCTTAATTAGCACCCTAGTCCTCTACATTATTACAGCAATAGTTACAACTAAACTTACAAACAAATACATTCTTGATTCCCAAGAAATCGAAATCGTTTGAACCATCTTACCTGCTATTATCCTTATTATAATTGCTCTCCCATCACTACGAATTTTATATCTCATAGACGAAATCAATGATCCACATCTGACCATTAAAGCTATAGGTCATCAATGATACTGAAGTTATGAATATACAGATTACGAAGACCTAGGATTTGATTCTTATATAATTCAAACTCAAGACTTGACTCCAGGCCAATTCCGTTTATTAGAAACAGACCACCGTATAGTAGTACCTATAGAATCACCTATTCGAGTCTTAGTATCAGCAGAAGATGTCCTACATTCATGAGCTGTTCCAGCCCTAGGTGTAAAAATAGATGCTGTCCCAGGACGACTTAATCAAACTGCCTTTATTGTCTCACGCCCTGGTGTCTATTATGGTCAATGTTCAGAAATTTGTGGTGCTAACCACAGTTTTATGCCTATCGTAGTAGAAGCAGTTCCTCTAGAACACTTCGAAGCCTGATCTTCATCAATGCTAGAAGAAGCCTCATTAAGAAGCTAAACTGGGCCTAGCATTAGCCTTTTAAGCTAAACATTGGTGATTCCCAACCACCCTTAATGATATGCCTCAATTAAATCCTAACCCATGATTTTTAATCTTATTATTCTCATGAATTGTCTTTCTCACTATTCTACCAAATAAAATTACAAATCACTTATTTAACAATGACCCAACTCTAAAAAGTACTGAAAAACCTAAACCCAGCCCCTGAAATTGACCATGATTATAAGCTTCTTTGACCAATTCTTAAGCCCGTCACTTATTGGAATTCCCCTCATTGCCCTAGCAATCTTAATTCCATGATTAACCTTCCCCACCCCAACTAATCGATGACTAAATAACCGACTAATTACCCTCCAAGCCTGATTCATTAATCGCTTTGTTTATCAACTTATACAACCAATCAACCTTGGAGGACATAAATGAGCTATATTACTAACAGCCCTAATACTGTTTCTAATTACCATCAACCTCTTAGGTCTTCTCCCATACACATTCACCCCTACAACACAACTTTCTCTAAACATAGCATTTGCTCTCCCACTATGACTTACAACTGTATTAATTGGTATGCTAAACCAACCTACAATTGCATTAGGTCACCTTCTTCCAGAAGGAACACCAACCCCTTTAATTCCAATCCTTATTATTATCGAAACTATCAGCCTATTTATTCGACCATTAGCCTTAGGAGTCCGACTAACCGCTAACTTAACAGCAGGTCATCTTCTAATACAACTAATTGCTACCGCAGCATTTGTTCTCTTAACTATTATACCAACTGTAGCCTTATTAACTTCTATAATCCTATTCTTATTAACAATTCTAGAAGTAGCTGTAGCAATAATCCAAGCATATGTATTCGTCCTCCTACTAAGCTTATATTTACAAGAAAACGTATAATGGCTCACCAAGCACATGCATATCACATAGTTGACCCAAGCCCATGACCCCTAACAGGAGCTACCGCTGCCCTTCTTATAACATCAGGTTTAGCCATCTGATTTCATTTCCACTCACTTCTTCTTCTCTATTTAGGATTAACCCTTCTTTTCCTAACAATAATTCAATGATGACGCGACATTATTCGAGAAGGAACATTCCAAGGCCATCACACTCCTCCTGTACAAAAAGGCCTTCGTTACGGAATAATCTTATTCATTACATCAGAAGTTTTCTTCTTTTTAGGTTTTTTCTGAGCCTTCTACCACTCCAGCCTTGCACCAACCCCCGAATTAGGCGGATGTTGACCACCAACAGGAATTAATCCTTTAGACCCATTCGAAGTCCCACTCTTAAATACTGCAGTACTTCTAGCCTCAGGAGTAACCGTAACTTGAGCTCACCATAGCTTAATAGAAGGTAACCGAAAAGAAGCAATCCAAGCCCTTACTCTAACCTTTATTCTAGGAGTTTATTTCACATCCCTTCAAGCTATAGAATATTACGAAGCACCATTCACTATCGCCGACGGAGTCTACGGAACAACATTTTATGTTGCTACAGGATTCCATGGCCTCCACGTCATTATTGGTTCAACATTTTTAGCAGTTTGTCTTATACGACAAGTCCAATATCACTTTACATCAGAACATCATTTCGGCTTCGAAGCCGCAGCATGATACTGACATTTTGTAGATGTAGTGTGATTATTCCTTTATGTATCCATCTATTGATGAGGCTCATAATTGCTTTTCTAGTATAAATTAGTACAAGTGATTTCCAATTACTTAATCTTGGTTAAAACCCAAGGAAAAGTAATGAACCTCATCATGTCGTCTGTCGCGACCACGGCCCTGATTTCCCTAATCCTCGCTTTAATTGCATTTTGATTACCATCATTAAATCCAGATAATGAAAAATTATCTCCCTATGAATGTGGCTTCGACCCATTAGGAAGTGCTCGCCTCCCCTTTTCTCTACGCTTCTTCCTAGTAGCAATCTTATTCCTCTTATTTGATTTAGAAATTGCTCTCCTATTACCCCTGCCTTGAGGAAATCAATTATTAACACCACTCTCCACACTTCTTTGAGCAACAATCATTCTAATTTTACTTACCCTAGGTCTCACCTACGAATGATTCCAAGGAGGACTTGAATGAGCAGAATAGATGTTTAGTCCAAATTAAGACCGCTAATTTCGGCTTAGCAAATTATGGTGAAAATCCATAAACATCTTATGTCCCCTATATATTTTAGTCTCACCTCAGCATTTATCTTAGGCTTAATAGGCCTCGCATTCAACCGCTCACACCTTTTATCCGCCCTCCTATGTCTTGAAGGTATAATACTCACCCTATTCATCGCCACCGCTATCTGATCTATAACATTAAATTCTACCTCCAGCTCTATTATTCCCATAATCCTCCTAACATTTTCCGCTTGCGAAGCCAGTGCAGGACTAGCTATTCTAGTTGCTGCTTCCCGTTCACATGGCTCTGACAAACTACAAAACCTCAACCTCCTCCAATGTTAAAAATTTTAATTCCAACAATCATACTATTTCCTATTACCTGATTTTCCCATAAAAAATGACTATGAACCACTACCTCCATCCATAGTCTTCTTATTGCTACAACAAGTCTCCTCTGATTTAAATGAAACTCAGACATTGGCTGAGACTTCTCTAACCAATATTTAGCCATTGATCCCTTATCTACTCCATTACTTATTCTTACATGCTGGCTCCTACCACTAATAATCCTAGCTAGCCAAAATCACATTTCCCCAGAACCATTAACCCGACAACGAACCTATATTTCCCTCCTAATCTCCCTACAATTCTTCCTCATCATAGCTTTCTCCGCAACAGAGATAATCTTATTCTATATTATATTTGAAGCCACACTCATCCCGACACTTATTATTATTACACGATGAGGTAACCAAACAGAACGCTTAAATGCAGGAACTTACTTCCTATTTTATACCCTAATCGGATCCCTCCCATTACTTATTGCCCTGCTATCTATACAAAATAATCTCGGGACCCTTTCAATATTTATTATCCAACATTCTCAATATATTAACCTTCATTCATGAACAGACAAATTCTGATGAATTGCCTGCATTATCGCCTTCCTCGTCAAAATACCACTCTATGGAGTACATCTTTGACTACCAAAAGCCCACGTCGAAGCTCCAATCGCTGGCTCAATAATCCTGGCTGCCGTACTACTAAAACTAGGAGGCTACGGAATAATACGAATCATTATTATACTTAACCCTCTTACCAAAGAAATAGCTTACCCATTTTTAATCTTAGCCATCTGAGGTATCGTAATAACTAGTTCTATCTGTTTACGACAAACAGACTTAAAATCTCTCATTGCTTACTCCTCAGTTAGCCATATAGGTCTTGTCGCAGCAGCCATCCTTATTCAAACCCCATGAAGTTTTGCAGGAGCAACAACACTAATAATCGCCCATGGTCTAATCTCATCAGCTTTATTCTGCCTAGCCAATACTAACTATGAACGTATCCACAGCCGAACCCTTCTCTTAGCTCGAGGAATCCAAATCATCCTTCCACTCATAGCAACCTGATGATTTCTTGCTAACCTTGCCAACCTTGCTTTACCCCCATCCCCAAACCTCATAGGAGAACTTTTCATCATTACATCATTATTTAACTGATCTAACTGAACCTTAATCCTCACAGGCTCTGGAGTGTTAATTACAGCATCTTACTCCCTCTACATATTCCTTATAACTCAACGAGGAACAACACCTAACCATCTCCTCTTACTTAACCCCTCCCATACACGAGAACACCTTCTCCTCAGCCTCCATATCATGCCCGTATTATTATTAATCCTTAAACCAGAACTTATCTGAGGCTGAACATTCTGTATTTATAGTTTAATTAAAACATTAGATTGTGGTTCTAAAGACAAAAGTTAAAATCTTTTTATTTACCGAGAGAGGTCCGGGACACGAAGATCTGCTAATTCTTCTTATCATGGTTCGAGCCCATGGCTCACTCGGCTCTTGAAAGATAATAGTAATCTATTGGTCTTAGGAACCAAAAACTCTTGGTGCAACTCCAAGCAAGAGCTATGAACACTATTTTTAACTCATCCTTCCTTTTAATCTTTATTATCCTCTCCTTTCCACTAATTTCCTCTCTTTCACCTAAAGAACTCAAACCGAACTGATCATCCTTATATGTAAAAACCGCTGTAAAAATCTCCTTTTTCATTAGTTTAATTCCTTTATTTATTTTTCTCGACCAAGGTTTAGAATCAATTACTACCAACTGAAATTGAATAAACATAGGCCCATTTGATATTAACATAAGCTTCAAATTTGATTTATATTCAATCATCTTTACACCCGTAGCTCTATACGTTACATGATCCATTCTCGAATTTGCTCTCTGATACATACACTCTGACCCTAACATAAATCGCTTCTTTAAATACCTCCTATTATTCCTAATCTCAATAATTATCCTAGTAACCGCCAACAATATATTCCAATTATTTATTGGTTGGGAGGGAGTTGGAATTATATCCTTCTTACTTATCGGCTGATGGTATAGCCGAGCAGACGCTAATACAGCAGCACTACAAGCCGTCATCTACAACCGAATCGGTGATATTGGACTAATCTTAAGCATAGCCTGATTAGCTACCAACCTCAACTCATGAGAAATTCACCAACTCTTTATTTTATCAAAAAACAAGGACCTAACCCTGCCACTCCTCGGCCTCGTATTAGCTGCAGCCGGAAAATCAGCACAATTCGGCCTACATCCATGACTACCCTCAGCTATAGAAGGCCCTACACCAGTATCAGCATTACTCCATTCAAGTACAATAGTTGTAGCAGGTATCTTTCTCTTAATTCGCCTCCACCCCCTCATCCAAGACAACAAACTAATCCTAACAACCTGCCTATGTCTAGGAGCACTAACCACCCTCTTCACAGCCACATGTGCTCTAACCCAAAATGATATTAAAAAAATCGTTGCTTTCTCGACATCAAGTCAACTAGGATTGATAATAGTCACTATTGGTCTTAATCAGCCCCAACTAGCCTTCCTCCATATCTGTACCCACGCTTTCTTTAAAGCTATACTCTTCCTCTGCTCTGGATCAATTATTCACAGCCTTAATGATGAACAAGATATTCGAAAAATAGGAGGTCTCCATAAACTTTTACCATTTACCTCAACTTCCCTAACAATTGGTAGTCTAGCCCTCACAGGTATACCATTCCTATCTGGTTTCTTCTCAAAAGACGCCATCATTGAATCCATAAACACTTCCCACTTAAACGCCTGAGCCCTAATCCTAACCCTCGTAGCAACATCTTTTACAGCCATCTACAGTCTTCGTCTCATTTTCTTTGCATTAATAAACTACCCCCGATTCAACACACTCTCCCCAATCAATGAAAACAATCCATTACTAATTAACCCTATCAAACGCCTTGCTTACGGAAGCATTATTGCTGGCCTAATTATTACTCTTAATCTCACCCCAACAAAAACTCAAATCATAACCATATCTCCCTTACTTAAACTATCCGCCCTCCTAGTCACAATCACAGGTCTTCTCCTAGCCCTTGAACTTACCAACCTTACCAACTCCTCTTTCAAAACTAACCCTATACTCCACCCCCACCATTTCTCTAACATATTAGGCTACTTCCCCTCCATTATTCACCGACTTCTCCCAAAAGCCAGCCTAAACTGAGCCCAACACATCTCAACACACCTAATCGACCTAACCTGAAGTGAAAAAATTGGTCCTAAAAGTAACCTCATCCAACAGACACCTCTCATCAAATTATCCACTAAACCCCAACAAGGTTTCATTAAAACTTACCTAACACTCCTCTTCCTAACACTAACCCTAATTACCCTAATCATCTCTACCTAACTACTCGTAAAGCACCCCAAGACAAACCTCGAGTTAACTCTAACACCACAAATAAAGTTAACAATAATACCCAACCCCCTAAAACTAACATTCAACCCCCATCAGAGTACAACAAAGCAACTCCCCAAAAATCTCCCCGCACCATATCCAAACTACTCATCTCCTCCACCCCAGTTCAATATAAACCCCACCCTTCAACCATAAAATATTTACCAACCATAAAAAGCCCTACCAAATAAAATCCAACATACAACAATACCGATCAATCCCCTCACGTTTCTGGATAAGGTTCTGCAGCTAGAGCTGCAGTATAAGCAAAAACTACCAACATTCCCCCTAAATAAATTAAAAATAAAACTAATGACATAAAAGATCCACCATGTCCAACCAACAAACCACACCCAACCCCTGCAGCAGTAACTAAACCTAAAGCAGCATAATAAGGAGAAGGATTAGATGCTACACCTATTAAACCTAAAATTAAACCAATCATTATTACAAACATAAAATATACCATTATTCCTACCTGGACTTTAACCAAGACTAATAACTTGAAAAACTATCGTTGTTAATTCAACTATAAGAACCAATGGCCACTAACATTCGAAAAACCCACCCACTTTTAAAAATTATAAACCACGCCCTAGTCGACCTACCTGCCCCATCTAATATTTCATTATGATGAAACTTTGGCTCACTTCTAGGACTATGTTTAATTATTCAAATTTTCACAGGACTCTTCCTAGCTATACACTATACCGCAGACATTTCTATAGCCTTTTCCTCAGTAGTCCATATCTGTCGCGACGTTAACTATGGCTGACTTATTCGCAATATCCATGCTAATGGAGCCTCACTATTCTTTATCTGTGTTTACCTTCATATTGCCCGAGGATTATACTACGGCTCCTACCTTTATAAAGAAACATGAAACATTGGCGTAATTCTCCTTTTCCTATTAATAGCAACAGCCTTTGTCGGCTATGTTCTACCATGAGGACAAATATCATTCTGAGGGGCTACAGTCATCACCAATCTTCTATCCGCATTTCCCTATATTGGAGATATACTAGTACAATGAATCTGAGGGGGTTTCTCAGTAGACAACGCCACCCTCACACGCTTTTTTGCCTTCCACTTCCTACTCCCATTTCTAATCTTAGCCCTAACAATCATTCACCTCCTATTCCTCCATGAAACAGGCTCTAACAACCCTCTAGGTATTAACTCTGACGCGGACAAAATCTCATTCCACCCGTACTTCTCTTATAAAGACCTACTTGGTTTCTTCGTTATAATCTTCTTCTTAGCCGTATTTGCCCTATTTATACCTAACCTATTAGGAGACGCTGAAAACTTTATCCCAGCAAACCCACTTGTTACTCCACCCCATATCAAACCCGAATGATACTTCTTATTTGCTTATGCAATCCTGCGCTCAATCCCTAATAAACTAGGAGGAGTCCTAGCTCTCCTATTCTCTATCTTCATCCTTATATTGGTGCCCCTCCTCCACACCTCCAAACAACGAAGTACCATCTTCCGACCCATAACACAAATCTTCTTCTGGCTTCTTGTGGCCAACTCAATTATTTTAACTTGAATTGGAGGTCAACCAGTAGAACAACCATTCATTATAGTAGGACAAATTGCCTCAATCTCCTACTTTTCCTTATTCCTTATTATTATACCACTCACTAGCTGATGAGAAAACAAAATCCTCAGCCTAAATTAGTTTTGGTAGCTTAACTAAAAAGCGTCGACCTTGTAAGTCGAAGACCGAGGGTGTAAACCCCTCCCAAAACATATCAGGGAAAGGAGGGTCAAACTCCTGCCCTTGGCTCCCAAAGCCAAGATTCTGCCTAAACTGCCCCCTGATTGCTGTTATAGTGCATAAATGCCAAATTAAAAAAATTTGGTTTTTGTACGCTAGAGTGACATATTAATGATATGGTCCACATATCTTGATATACCACATAATACCCTCATTCCATAGTAACTATAACAGATATACCCCTAGTATATAACATATACTATGCTTAATACTCATTAATCGACATTCCCCTATTCTATTACATACTATGCTTAATCCACATTAATCTACTGTCAGCTATTTCATTTCATTAAATTATTTAACCCTCATTTATCTATAATCAGTAATTTCATAGCATAATATTTTTCACTTAACCCTATTTTACATGGTATTATTTAATGCCGTTGGTAAGAAACCCCCATTAACCTCTTGAATGAAAAAAATTGTACGGTTTGTGGTACATTACTGTTATATCCCCTACTATTGATCAAACCTGACATTTGATTATGGTTGAACTTCATATAATCCTTGATCGTATCAAGAATGCCAGTCCTCTAGTTCCCTTTAATGGCATATTTATCCTTGATCGTCTCAAGATTTATCTTCCGCCCTGTTTTTTTAGTTCGGTATGAAGCAAATCGCTATTCCCCGGAAGGGCTCATCTGGTTCATTAAGGTAAACTTGGGCTATCCTCGACACTTTTCTTATCATATCTCATTACTTATCATTCAGGAGATTAGATTGTCAAATTCACCATTACTCAAAGGCATCGGAAATATTAGATTATGAAGGGCCAGTTTGGTTTTTTTGATTAATGCGGCAAATGAGTAGAAAAAGCATTGTGATTAACCCTCTCGGAAAGAAACCTCCTATAATAGTGTGTGTAAAATGCATTTCATTATTCTAACACATTCTTCACTTTATCTGGCATAATTATTCCTATTATTAGACTCACCCCGGGTTTGGAAAAAAAATCGAACCTTTTAAAAAAAAAGTTTTTTCGGTAAAAACCCCCCTCCCCCTTAATATACACGGTTGTCTCGAAAAACCCCTAAAACGAGGGCCGACGTATATTCTTCCATAGAATTGTTGTGATAATTTCTCTATATATAATGTAACAATGTGAT